AATCACTATTTTAGTAAATGATGCGGAGAAGGGTAGTGACATTGATCCACAAGAAGCTCAGCAAGCTCTTGAAATAGCGGAAGCTAACTTGAGGAAAGCTGAAGGCAAGAGGCAAACAATTGAGGCAAGTCTAGCTCTCAGACGGGCTAGGACACGAGTAGAGGCTATCAACGTGATTTCGTAACTAGTTGGTTAATCGAACGAATTTCCGTATAAACAGAACTTTCGTTTCTACAGCCCATTTTGATTCTGTCGATTAAATAGAATCAAATACAATCAAAAGTGAAATCAGATTTTGATCTAACGAAAAATTTGAAAATTGAAAACGGAAATAGAATAGGATGAAAAAGATAGAAAATCTATAAAAGAAGGTGGGTAGAAAAACTTATTAGACACCGGGATCAATGGTATCTAATAAGTTCTACCTACTATTGGATTTGAACCAATGACTCCCGCCGTATGAAAGCAATACTCTAACCACTGAGTTAAGTAGGTCATTTATTATCATAAGGAATCATAAAGAGAAAGAAAAGGGACCTATCCCATCGATGGATTATAAATCCAATATTACTTCTAAGCAATACCAATCAAACCGACCAAAAAGGTATGATTATGATGTTGGATCATGTACTATTCATCTTGACAAGAAATTATCTAAATAATATGATAAAATATGTATCACAAACACAAGGGCTATAGCTCAGTTAGGTAGAGCACCTCGTTTACACGCGCGCCAATGTTTTTCAGGGGAGTCTATCATGCAATCAAAAGAATTGATCCTTTTGAGAAATCGATGTCTTACTCCATTACTTTGAAGGAACAAAACAAGAGAACAATAGCCTGACAAATGGTTCGGTCCGATTCGGGTGCCGTTTAGGCAGGAGCAGGATCCGAATCGAACCCATCATTGATTTGAGATATTGATAGGGTGAATACCCAGTCTATTCAATGCTAGGCATAATGAGTATAAGGACCTCAAAAATTCTCTTTTCGTCCTATGAATCTTAAGGTGTATGAAGTTTCATGTTTGATTTTTTGGATGATAGAGACTCCATTTAACTTAGGTTGATCTAGGCCAGAAGCAGACCTACGTCAAGATAAACCTTCCCTTCTTTGAAACACTTTGGTAGTGCTCCTGTATCAGTAATGAATCAGAGCACATGGAACCATCTTCGTTTTTTTTTATAAGTTTCTAAGAGAAAAAAAAAAATATGGTAGACTAGCTGATATTTCTATCAGTTAATGAAAGAGCCCAATGCAAAAAAATGCGTGTTGGGTCTTTGAAATAGGTCGAATCATTTTGATAATAATCAGTTCGATCTGTTTTACCGAGAAGGTCTACGGTTCGAGTCCGTATAGCCCTATATTTTTGATATTTTATTTTATTAATTTAAAATAGAAAATATTTTTAAAATTAATAAAAATGAAATGAAAATAATATTCTTAAAACTAAAGCAAACTAAAACAATAAAGAATATCCAAATACAAATAAAAAAAGTTGTATACTAATTATTGTATTCTTTGTTGATTGGAACTGGTCGCTTCCAGTTGCTTGGTTAAAATCATTCCCATAAGCTCGCTCACAGGGAGATCGCTCAGAGTATAAAACTGAAAACAAAAGCGCATTTCAATGGATCCAATCGCTCTTTTTTCTTCTCTTGGATAAGAATAAAATAAACAAAACCCCATTTTCTTAATTAATCCTCGTGAGTAGATTCAATTTCTATTGATTCTATATAAATAGAAATTTCATTTTCCTCTTTTACTGTCCGTAATCAAAGAGTTAGTGAGACTTCTTCGGTATACCCCCCAATTTTGGTGAATCCTTGGAGAAAAAATTATGACACGAATCCGGTAAAAAAAAGAAAAAAAAACCAACCTAATTCAACTCAACTCAAATCTAATATTGAGTTGCACGGATCTAGGAACGCCTTGTTGTATGTATTTGTTGACATGTCAGAGTTTGAAAAACAAAGATCTTTTCCTAAACAGAATTTCATACAGAATCTCATAAATCTATCATAAATCTATATTAAATAGATACAAAAATCTATATTAAATATATCATAAATATATATTAAATAGATAGAAATAATATATAGAAATAGATAGAAATAATATATAGAATAAATAGAATAGAATAAAAAAAATAGAATAAATAGAATAGAATAAAAAAATCGAATTTCGAATTGGAAGGTTTTTTTATTTCTAATACATATTAGATATTAGTTAGATATTAGAATTCCTTTTATTTAGAAAAATCCGAAATGAAGTGAAAACGAAAAAGTTTTACTTGTTTTGGATTTGTATAGTATTATACTCTATACTATTAGACTATATAGTAATAGTATAAATGTATACTATTACTATACAAATTAGTACTATATCGAAATGAAATCGAAATAAGTGGAATGTAAATAGGATTAATTCCAATCAATAAATCTTAAAACGCAACATGTAAACACAGCAAACAAACGAAACTAGACGATTCGATCAAACT